GGGGAAAGATTTGTTAAGTTTTTGATTTGGTTAATAGGGGGAAAACAGAGGAAGTTTTATGTCAATATTATGATAATGTAATGCTTTGGTTTGAGGTAGGGAGATATGGTTAAATATTTGTTTAATTTTTAGTTAATTAAAACAAAAATGACAAGATAAAAATAAACGATCAAAAAACGATGGTTTTTTGGGGGTTTAGATACAAATTCCTAGAAAGGGGAAATAAATTAGATATGTCCGGTGACCATTGCATTATTTGCAGACTTAAGAGGTAAATAGCCTCCCCCTCGTGAATGGGGTCAAAGTGCATCAGTATCCGAGTATGCGACAGGTTATACGATGAAACCATGACAAATTATGCGGTTTCCGGGGGACGATAGTTCGGCGCACATGTGATGGACATGTCAAGAGGAAGATATCACCTGCTACGCACTTGAAGGGTTTATTGAAGAGACCCCCAGAAGAGAAAAAGCGCAGAGACGGTCGGAATGCCGCGATTACGAGAGGAAATGAGGATTATTCATCCCGACCACTTGTATCTGTGAAGAGCAAGAGAGACGGAAAGGATCAAGGTATGGCCCTGAAATAGGAACCAGTGGCGCAAAAGAGCAAGTTGGGCTAGGGTGTAGGGGGATGTTATGTCCTTGAAGCCAATAACCGAAGGTATAACTGACACGGGGTAGCTCGGTTCTCGTGAGAAACACGATCAATAGATAACCACGCTCTCTGGCTTGGGAGTTCCTGAAAGTGGTTGGACGGGAATATATCCTTGGAGGTGGGCGAGTACAAGTGTCCTGAAGGTTGCAAAGGTGTACTGTGACGTTATCCGTACTTTAGATGGAATGTCGGTACAATGGAGCAAGGTCGATCTTAAGCGACGCCGGCGGCCTAGGCCAGAGGTAGGATCACTTGGGTTGTGTGGTACCTGAAACAAGAATGCTTCTAGAGTGGTAATTGCACGAACATTATCTTATGGGCGTTAATGTTTGAGTTAAATTGGAAGAGCATACCCGTATCGCGTGGAGTATCCTACATTATAGTAGTGTCTGATGGGGCAAAAAGACCCGATGCAGAGAGTACATACCCTGTAAAGCATAAGAAAATATGCTGGGGGGGGAAGGGGGGGGTGGAGCTAGCAGGTTCTCGTAGTTAAATTTTATAGCAACGGCTTTTCAGGCCGTAGTTCCCGGAGGAGGCCCGGGCGGGAATTTATGATAGAATTTGTTTTATTTTTAGGACTGTGTTTCATTCTGGGGGGGCTGGCAGTAGCCTCCAACCCGTCTCCCTATTATGGGGTTGTAGGGCTGGTTTTGGCTTCTGTTGCTGGATGTGGTTGGTTGGTAAGTTTGGGGGTTTCTTTCGTGTCCCTGGTTTTGGTGATGGTGTATCTTGGTGGGATGTTGGTGGTGTTTGTTTATTCGGTTTCATTGGCGGCAGATCCTTACCCGGAGGCTTGGGCTGATTTAGGGGTGGTTGGTTATGGCTTGGGGATGTGTTTAGTTGTGGTGGTGGGGGTTGCGTTGGGAGTGGAACTTGAGTTGGTAGTGAGTGGAGGTACTGTAGATTTTGGGGGTCTGTCCTCGGTTCGATCGGATTTTAGTGGGGTAGCTGTGTTTTACTCGTGGGGGGCGGGGCTGTTTTTAATTGGAGGGTGGGGACTGTTGTTGACGTTGTTTGTGGTGTTGGAGCTTGTGCGGGGTTTATCTCGGGGGGCTATTCGGGCTGTTTAGGGTGGTAGGGGATCAGAAAGTAGTTTAGTTTAAAATGCCAGCTTTGGGAGTTGGTGAGGAAGGTTTGAGTCCTTTCTTTCTGAGTGGGAAAACTCTAAGAAGAGGTTGAATCTTCAATCTTTGGCTTACAAGACCAATGTTTTTATAAACTATTAGAGTGGGTTAAAGTTTTAGCATTTTATTTTCTAGTACGGCTGCGAGGGGGAATAGGACTAGAATGATTGTGAAGTAAGAGAGTGAGGCTAGTTGGCCGATGATGATGAATGGGTGTTCGACTGGTTGGCTGCCCACTCAGGTGAGGATTAGGAGGTTGGCGACTAGGGTTCAGAACAGGATTTGTGACAGTGGTCGGAAGGTTATGGAGCGTTGTTTTGATTTGTGGAGCATGGGGATGAGGAATAGGACTAGGACGGAGGCGGCTAAGGCTAGGACTCCTCCTAGTTTGTTTGGGATGGAACGAAGGATTGCGTATGCGAATAGGAAGTATCACTCGGGTTTGATATGTGGGGGAGTGGCTAGTGGGTTGGCTGGGGTGAAGTTTTCTGGGTCTCCTAGCATGTTTGGTGAGAATAGAGCTAGAGAAGTTAGTAGGATGAGTATGAGTGCAAATCCTAGGATATCTTTTGTGGAGTAGTAGGGGTGGAAGGGAATTTTGTCGCAGTCTGCGGGAATTCCTAGTGGGTTGTTTGATCCTGTTTCGTGTAGGAAAGTGAGGTGAACTAGTGTGAGACCTACAATGGCGAATGGGAGGAGAAAGTGAAGGGCGAAGAATCGTGTTAGTGTGGGGTTGTCTACAGAGAAACCCCCTCAAGCTCATTCTACTAGTGTTTGGCCAATGTAAGGGATTGCTGAGAATAGGTTGGTGATTACTGTTGCCCCTCAGAATGACATCTGTCCTCAAGGGAGAACGTAGCCTACGAAGGCGGTTGCTATTAGGGTTAGGAGGAGAATGACTCCAATGTTTCAGGTCTCTTTGTTTAGGTACGAACCGTAGTAGAATCCTCGTCCGATGTGAAGGTAGATGCAGATGAAGAAGAATGAGGCTCCGTTTGCGTGGAGGTTTCGGATCAGTCATCCAAATTGGACATTTCGGCATATGTGGGCGACTGAGTTGAAGGCTAGGGAAGTGTCTGCTGTATAGTGTGTGGCTAGAAGTAAGCCGGTGACGATTTGTGTGATTAGACAGATGCCTAATAGTGATCCGAAGTTCCATCAAGCTGAAATGTTTGATGGTGTGGGTAGATCGATTAGAGCATCGTTGATGGTTTTGAATAATGGGTGGTTTTTACGAAGATTGAGGGCCATTAGTTGGTTCTGTATGTGGATATGAGGATGATTAGGATTGAGAGGGCGAAGGACCCTAGGTAGGCTTTAATCAGACCAGAGTGGAAGGTGGTGGCAGTTTTAGCTGCTGTTGTTTGTAGGGTGGCTAGGCCTTCTGGTCCTAGTATTTTGTACCAAGAGAGGTCTACTAGGTGGGAGGCGATGTTTTGGCCTCCAGCTAGGAGATTGGTTACGTTGAATCGATGGACTAGGGGGTTAAAGTATCCTAGTGAGGTAGAGAAGTTTGAGAAGTGGTTTTGTTTTGTGAGGATAAGGGTTTGGGTTATTTTTGAGATTTCTAGGGCTAGAATAATGCCTAGAGCTGTGACAATTATTGCTGTGATTTTGATGTATAGGGGTATGGTTATTGGTGGGGTTTTTGTTGGTAGGATGTATGAGGTGATAATGAGTCCGGCGGTAATGCTTCCTAACGCTAGACGGGTGATTGGAGAGGTTACTGCTGGGTTGTTTTCATTGATTGGGGTTAGAGGGGGGATTCGTACAAACCCAGCTTGGACTAACAGGGTTATGCGGATTGTGTAGACTGCGGTGAAGGATGTGGCTAGGAGGGTTAGTAGGAGGGCTCAGGAATTCAAGTAGGATGTGTTTAAGCATTCGATGATTTGGTCTTTTGAGTAAAAGCCGGCAAGGAAGGGCGTTCCTATTAGGGCCAGGTTGCCAATGGTCAGGCATGAGGTGGTTGTGGGTAGTAGTTTTTGAAGTCCTCCTATTTTTCGAATGTCTTGTTCGCCGTTTAGGCTGTGAATGATGGAGCCGGAACATAGGAATAGTATGGCTTTAAAGAATGCGTGGGTTGAGATGTGGAGGAATGCTAGTTGGGGGAGGTTTAGTCCGATTGTGACTATTATGAGCCCTAGTTGGCTTGAAGTGGAGAAGGCGATGATTTTTTTGATGTCGTTTTGGGTGAGGGCACATGTGGCGGCAAATAACGTGGATAGGGCTCCGAGACATAGACATAGGGTTAGGGCAGTTTGGTTGTTGGTGAATAGGGGGTGGGTTCGGATGAGTAGGAAGATTCCGGCTACCACTATTGTGCTGGAGTGGAGTAGGGCGGATACTGGAGTTGGGCCTTCTATGGCGGCTGGTAATCACGGGTGTAGGCCAAATTGAGCGGATTTGCCTGTTGCGGCTAGGATGAGGCCTAGGAGGGGTAGTGTGGGGGTTTGAGAGGGTGAGGTGATTTGTTGGATTTCTCAGGAGTTTATGGTAGATGCTAGTCATGCTATGCAGAGGATTAGGCCGATGTCTCCGATTCGGTTGTATAATACGGCTTGGAGGGCGGCAGTGTTGGCTTCTGCCCGTCCGTGTCACCAGCTGATTAGGAGGAAGGATATGATCCCTACTCCTTCTCAACCGATGAAAAGGATAAATAGATTGTTGGCGATGATTAGGATGAGTATTGCGATTAGGAAAAATAGTAAGTAGGTGAAGAATTTTGTGATATGTGGATCTGAGGCTATGTATCATGTTGCAAATTGTAGGATAGATCAAGAAACGAATAGGGCGATTGGGAAGAATGTGAGGGAGTAGAGGTCTAGTTTTAGGCTGATTGGGATATTAAAGTTTATGATGAACTTTCATTCTCAGAGGGATGTCAGGCTTTCTGACCCCGAGTATAGGTGGATAGTTATGGGGATTAGGCTGATCATGAATGAGGTTTTAACAGTGTTTGTGATGGTAGTTGGAGAGTTTTTGAGATTGTTCGAGAGTAGTGGGAAGATGATGGGGGTGGATAGGGTTGCTAGGGTGAGTAGTATAAATGTATTTAGGACTAGTGATAGGTCCATTACTTTCACTTGGATTTGCACCAAGATGAGTGGTTCCTAAGACCATTGGATTGCTGTTATCCTTTGAAAGTAAGGGGACTGGGGGTTTAGCCCCAGATGCAAGAATTAGCAGTTCTTGTTGGTTTTACCTTCCCCTCGGCAGGTAAGAAGGGTTTAACTTCTATCTTTAGAATCACAGTCTAATGTTTGGGTTGAAACTATACTTGCATATGGGGGTACCTGAGATAAGTTCTGGTTTTAGGATTAGTAGGAGTATGGGGATTATGTGTAGAGCTATGAGTAGGTGCTCTCGTGTGGAGGAGTTTTGGATGGATGTGATGTGAGATGGTAGTGTGCCTCGTTGTGTCATTGTGAGTATGTATAAGGTGTATGAGGCAGTTAGTGTGATTGCGGCCCCCGTGAGGATCAGCGTTAGGTTGGATCAGTCGAAGAGAGCGATGATGATGGTTAGTTCTGCTATTAGGTTGATTGTTGGGGGGAGGGCTATGTTTGCTAGGTTGGCTAGGAGTCATCAGGTGGCTATAAGGGGTAGGAGGGGTTGGAGTCCTCGGGTGAGAAGAAGGATTCGGCTGTGAGTCCGTTCATAGTTAGTGTTAGCTAGGCAGAATAGTATTGAGGAGGTGAGGCCGTGTGAAATTATTAGGATCATTGCTCCTGAGAATGCTCATTGGGTTTGAATTATGGTTGCGGCTACTACTAGGCCTATGTGACTTACGGAGGAGTATGCGATTAGTGATTTTAGGTCAACTTGGCGTAGGCAGATAGCGCTGGTTATTAATGCCCCTCATAGGGCGAGGGTGATGAAGGGGTAGTGTAGGTTGTTTGTTGATGGGTTTACTAGCAGGGTGATTCGTATGATACCGTAACCTCCTAGCTTTAGTAGAAGGGCTGCTAATAGTATTGAGCCAGCGATTGGGGCTTCTACGTGGGCTTTGGGGAGTCATAGGTGTAGTCCGTATAGTGGGGCTTTAACTATAAATGCTATGAGTAGGGCTAGGCTTGATATTAGGCCGGATCAGGAGGCTAGGACCGTAGGGTGTGATAGCTTGAGCATAGGAAAGTATAGGGTGCCGACCTGGTTGTGGAGGTGAATGATTGCGATGAGGAGGGGGAGGGAGCTGGCGAGTGTGTAGAAGAGGAGGTAAGTGCCGGCGTTTAGGCGTTCTGGTTGGCTTCCTCATCGTGTGATGAGGATTAGAGTGGGGATTAGGGTGGCTTCAAATGCAATGTAGAATAGTATGAGCTCTGAAGCGGAGAATGCTAGTAGGATAAATGGCTGGGCTAGGATTATTGTTGTGGCGAAGATTCGTTTGCGGATGGTGGGTTCTTGTTCTAGGTGGTTTTGGCTGGCTAGCACTATGAGGGGCAGGAGTCAGCACGATAGAACTAGTAGGGGGGAGGAGATTTGGTCGATGGAGGATCATAGTGTAGAGGTTTTGCTGGGGTAGTATGTTGGAGCTAATCATTGAAGGCTGATGGTAGCGATTAGTAGGCTGTGGGCTGTGATGTTGGTTCATAGGTGTTTGCATGGTGAGAGGAGGGTGAGGGGGAGTAGTATAATTGTTGGTACGATGATTTTTAGCATTGTAGCAGGTTGAAGTTGTGTAGGTGGTCGGAGCCATGGGTTCGGGTTGAGGCAACTAGGAGTGCTAGTCCTGTACCTGCCTCGCAGGCGGAAAATGTTAGTATGAGGATAGGGATGATAGAGGAGGATGGTGCTTGCATTTGGATAGGCCATATGGCTAGTGCGACGTACAGTGATAGTATTATGCTTTCCAAACATAGTAGTGCTGAGATTAGGTGTGTTCGGTGGAAGGCTAGGCCTAGGCTGCTTAGGGTGAAGGCTGCGTAAAAGCTCAGGTGTAGATAGGACATAAAGAAAGTTATAGGATGTGTACTATAATTTGTTGAGCCGAAATCAACTGTCTTACTTAGACTAACTTTCTGTTATTCTGCTCATTCTAGCCCTCCTTGGGTTCATTCGTAGATTAGTCCTAGTGTGAGCAGGAGGATTAGGATTGAGGCTCAGGTTAGTGTGGTGGTGGGGGATTGGAGTTGGGTTGCTCATGGTAGGGGGAGTAGGAGGGCGATTTCTAGGTCGAATAATAGGAATAGGATTGCCACTAGGAAGAATCGGATGGAGAAGGGAAGGCGGGCGGATCCTAGTGGGTCAAATCCGCATTCGTATGGGGATAGTTTTTCTGAGTCTGGGTTCATTTGGGCGAGTCAGAAGTTTAAAGCAGTTAGGGCGATGCTTAAGGTCAGGGACAGAGTGATTATGAATAGGATTATATTCATTGCTCTTCTCTGGGGTTAAACCAGATTTTAAGGATTGGAAGTCGATTGTAATAAATATACTAGAAGAGCATGATCCTCATCAGTAGATAGAAATATAGAGGAAGAGTCACACGACGTCTACGAAGTGTCAGTATCATGCTGCTGCTTCGAAGCCGAAGTGGTGGTTTGAGGTGAAGTGGTATTTGATTAGGCGTAGAAGGCATACTAGGAGGAATGTAGAGCCAATGATTACGTGTAGGCCGTGGAATCCTGTGGCAACGAAGAAGGTTGATCCATAGACACCGTCTGCGATGGAGAATGGGGCTTCGTAGTACTCTATGGCCTGAAGGGCAGTGAAGTAGAAGCCCAGGAGGACTGTTAGGGCTAGGGCTTGGATTGCTTGTTTTCGGTTAGCTTCAGTAATACTGTGATGGGCTCATGTGACAGTAACTCCTGAGGCTAGGAGGATGGCGGTGTTTAATAAAGGTACGTTCATGGGGTCTAGGGGTTTGATTCCGACGGGGGGTCATTGTCCTCCTAGTTCTGGGGTGGGGGCGAGGCTTGAGTGGAAGAATGCTCAGAAGAAGCCCAGGAAGAAGAAGGCTTCTGATGTAATGAACAGGACTATGCCGTATCGTAGACCTTTTTGGACGAGGGGGGTGTGGTGGCCTTGGAAGGTGCTTTCTCGTACGATGTCGCGTCATCATTGGAATATGACTAGGATAGTGGAGGTAAGGCCCAGGATTAGGAGTTGGGGTGAGTGGTAGTGGAATCATATGGTTAGACCTGAGGTGGTGAGAAGGGCGGCGGCGGCTCCGAAGATGGGCCATGGGCTAGGGTCTACTATGTGATAAGAATGTGCTTGGTGTGCCATTGGTGTTAGATGTTTTCTTGCAGGTAGAGGCTTAGGAGCAAGACAAAGACATAGGCTTGGATTATAGCTACTGCTACTTCTAGGATAGTTAGTAGGAATAAAATTAGTAATGTGAGTAGGGACACTACTGGTATTGTTGAAAATAATACGGTTGTGGCGGTGGAGATAAGTTGGATGAGGAGGTGGCCTGCTGTGAGGTTGGCTGTTAGGCGTACGCCTAGTGCTAGGGGTCGGATGAGGAGGCTTGTGGTCTCGATTAGGATTAGGGCAGGGATTAGGGGTGTGGGAGTTCCTTCTGGTAGGAGGTGGCCTAGAGTAGTGGAGGGTTGATTACGTAAGCCTGTGAGAAGGGTGGCAAGTCATAGGGGGAAGGCTAGGGCTAGGTTTATGGATAGTTGGGTGGTTGGGGTGAATGTGTAGGGGAGGAGGCCTAGGAGGTTGATTAGTAGGAGGAAGACTATGAGGGATGTCAGGATTAGGGCTCATTTGTGACCTTTTTTGTCTAGGGGTGTTATTAGTTGTTTTGTGACTAGGTTGATGAATCATAATTGAAGGGTTGAGAGTCGATTGGTGATTCATTGGTTTCCCAGGGAGGGAATTAGGAGGGCTGGGAATGTTAATGAGATAAGGATTAGGGGGATTCCTAAGAAGGATGGGCTTGAGAATTGATCGAAGAAGCTTAGGTTCATGGTCAGGTTCAAGGAGTTGTTTTAGGGGTTGAGGGTGTTTTGTTGGATGGGGGGTTTATAGTGATGAATGAAAGGAGTTTTGGTTGGATGATTAGGGATAGAGTAAGTCATGAAGTAAGCATGATAAAAAATCAGGGGTTAGGGTTTAGTTGGGGCATGTCATTAAGGAGGTGTAAATCCTCTGTCTCTAGCTTAAAAGGCTAGTGCTGTTCCATAGCTTCTTAATGATTAGGAAGATAATAAGGAGGATCAGTTCTCGAAATTGGCTAGGGGTGTCGATTCGACTACGATTGGTATAAAGCTGTGGTTAGCTCCGCAGATTTCTGAGCACTGTCCGTAGTAGATTCCGGGCCGGGAGGCTAGGAAAGAGGTTTGGTTGAGGCGTCCAGGGATCGCGTCGGTTTTTACACCTAGGCTAGGGACGGCTCATGAGTGCAATACGTCGTCTGCAGTGACAATGACGCGAACTTTGGAGTCTGTTGGTACGATAACGCGGTGGTCGACTTCCAGAAGGCGGAAGTGGCCTATAGGTAAGTCTGAGGTGGGAATTATGTATGAGTCAAATGTTAGGTCTTTAAAGTCGGTGTATTCGTAGGTTCAGTACCACTGGTGGCCGATGGCTTTTAGGGTCAGGTCTGGTTCGTTGATTTCGTCTATCATGTATAGGATTCGCAGTGATGGTAGGGCAAGTATGACTAGGACTGCGGCTGGTAGGATAGTTCAGACGAGCTCGATCTCTTGGGCGTCGACGGTACTTGATGACAGTTTTTCTGTGAGTATCAGAGCTAGTAGGTAGAGGACTAGGCTGCAGATGGCTAGGGCGACCATTAGGGCGTGGTCGTGGAACTGCATGAGTTCTTCTATAATAGGTGATGAGGCATCTTGGAAACCGAATTGTGAGTGGTTGGCCATGTTTGTTGGGTGAGGTGTACTGGAGTTTCACCTGTAATTTAGCCTTGACAAGGCTATGTAATATGTTTTACTAACACCTCAATGAGAAAGAAGCATAAGTGGTCTATATGCGGTTGGCTTGAAACCAACATATGGGGGTTCGACTCCTTCCTTTCTTGGACTTGAACGAAGGCTGGTTCCTCAAAGGTGTGGAATGGGGGAGGGCAGCCATGGATTCATTCAATGTTTGTGCTTGTTAGTTCTGGTTGGAGTGCTTTGCGTTTTGATGCGAAGGCTTCTCAGATGAGGAACACTAGTATGATTACCGCTGTTAGGGAAATTAGTGAGCCTACTGAGGAGATAGTGTTTCACAGTGTGTAGGCATCTGGGTAGTCTGAGTACCGTCGAGGCATGCCGGCTAGGCCAAGGAAGTGTTGGGGGAAGAAGGTTAGGTTTACACCGACGAATATAACGCCAAAGTGGGCTTTGGCTCATGTGGAGTGGAGGGTGTATCCGGTAAAGAGGGGGAATCAGTGGGTAAAGCCTGCTAGAATTGCAAATACTGCGCCTATGGATAGGACGTAATGGAAGTGAGCAACTACGTAGTAGGTGTCGTGTAGGGCGATGTCTAGTGAGGAGTTTGCTAGGACAATTCCTGTTAGCCCTCCGATGGTGAATAGGAAGATGAACCCTAGGGCTCATAGCATAGGGGGGTCTCATTTGATTGTACCTCCGTGCAGTGTTGCTAATCAGCTGAAGACTTTAATTCCTGTGGGGATGGCAATGATTATGGTGGCGGAAGTGAAGTATGCTCGAGTGTCTACGTCTATCCCTACTGTGAACATATGATGGGCTCATACGATGAATCCTAGGAAGCCAATGGATAGTATAGCTCATACTATTCCTATGTAGCCGAAGGGTTCTTTTTTCCCTGCGTAGTAGGCTACTACGTGGGAGATTATTCCGAATCCTGGAAGAATGAGGATATATACTTCGGGGTGGCCGAAGAATCAGAAGAGATGCTGGTAGAGTACGGGGTCTCCCCCTCCTGCTGGGTCGAAGAAGGTAGTATTTAGGTTGCGGTCAGTAAGGAGTATAGTGATGCCGGCGGCAAGGACTGGGAGGGATAGGAGGAGGAGAACTGCAGTGATTAGGACTGATCAGACGAATAGAGGGGTTTGGTATTGTGAGAGGGCTGGTGGTTTTATGTTGATTGCTGTTGTGATGAAGTTGATAGCCCCTAGGATTGAGGAGATACCTGCTAGGTGGAGGGAGAAGATGGCTAGGTCTACTGAAGCTCCTGCGTGTGCTAGGTTGCCGGCAAGGGGGGGATAGACGGTTCAGCCTGTTCCTGCTCCTGCTTCTACTGTGGAGGAAGCTAAGAGGAGGAGGAAGGATGGAGGGAGGAGTCAGAAGCTTATGTTGTTTATTCGGGGGAATGCTATGTCTGGGGCTCCAATTATTAGAGGTACCAGTCAGTTTCCGAACCCTCCGATTATGATTGGTATAACTATGAAGAAAATTATTACAAAGGCGTGAGCGGTGACGACTACATTGTAGATTTGGTCATCGCCTAGTAGGGCACCTGGTTGGCCTAGTTCTGCTCGGATGAGGAGGCTTAGGGCGGTACCTACTATTCCAGCTCATGCGCCGAAAATTAGGTAGAGGGTGCCAATGTCTTTGTGGTTGGTTGAGAATAGTCATCGGTTGATGAATGTCATAGGTAAGATGGCTGAGTGTTTAAGCGTTAGGCTGTAGTCCTTTTTACAGAGGTTTGATTCCTCTTCTTATCGGCTCTGTAGTGAAGTTCATGGTGAGTTGCAAGCTCGCTGATGTGTATTAATAGTACACCGGAGTCTTTAGGCAGAAGCCCGTTGGTTTGGGCATATGGCTGTTAACCATATATTTCGTGGGATCGAGGCCCATCTGTCTAGTCCGGTGAAGGTTCTAGCTTAATTAAAGTATCTGAGTTGCATTCAGGAGATGCAGGGTAGTATCCTGCGAATCTTAGCAGAAACTAAGAGGGTTTAACTCTTGTTTAAGGCTTTGAAGGCCTTCGGTTTAAAGTGATCCTAAGTTTCTTAGAGAATGGTGAGGACTATCGGTGAGATAGGGAGGAGAATAAGGGACGTGGTTGTTAGGATAGCGACTAGAGGGTTGATTGGTTCGTTAATATGTCATTGTTTTATGTGGTTGGTAGTGTGGGGAGGGAGTGTAATTGTTGCGCAGTATGCGAGTCGGAGGTAGAAGAATAGGCTCAGTAGGGAGAGAAGGGCTATGATTGTTGCTGCTGGTGTTATACTTTGTTTAGTTAGTTCCTGAATGATGAGTCATTTGGGTAGAAAGCCTGTTAGAGGTGGGAGGCCTGCAAGTGAGAGTAGGGTTAGTATTAGTGCCGCGCTTAGTGCTGGGGTTTTTGTTCAAGTTGTTATTAGTGTGGCCAGGTTTAGGGTTTTTATTGAGTTTAGGGTTAGGAAGACAGCTGAGGTTATTACCGCATATAAGTAGAAGTTTAGTAGGGCTAGTTTGGGGCTATATATGAGAATGATAGTTATTCAACCTAGGTGGGAGATAGATGAGAAGGCTAGGATTTTTCGGGTTTGTGTTTGGTTTAACCCTATTCATCCCCCGATGGCCGCAGAAAGGATGGCTATGGTGACTAGTGGGGTAGGGCTTAGTGACTGTGCAGTTATGAAGAATAGCGCTATGGGTGGGAGTTTTAGTATTGTAGATAGGAGTAGGCCGGTGGTTAGGGAGCAGCCTTGAAGTACTTCGGGGAATCAGAAGTGAAATGGGACTAGTCCTAGTTTCATTGCAATGGCTGTGGTTAGGATAAGGCATGAAGTTGGACAGGTTAGTTGGGTGATGTCTCATTGTCCAGTGTGTCATGCATTGGTTATGCTGGAGAATAAGATTAGGGTGGAGGCGGCTGCCTGAATTAGGAAGTATTTAGTTGCGGCTTCGATGGATCGGGGGTGGTGGGATTTGGCAATTATGGGTAGAATGGCTAGGGTGTTGATTTCGAGTCCGGTTCAGGCCATGACTCAGTGGTTGCTTGAGAGTGTAATGGCTGATCCTATTAGTAGGCTGATGGTGCAGACTAGTTTTGCTTGTGGGTTCACTAGCAGGGGATGGGGTTGAACCATCATTTTCGGGGTATGGGCCCGATAGCTTGATTAGCTGACCCTACTAGAAAGTAATATAATGGAAGTATGGAGGGTTTTGATCCCTTTAGTGTAGGTTCGATTCCTACTTTTCTAAGGCTCAGGAAATGAGAGGGTTGGTGCACCTCTGTGTTCACTTTATCATAGTGACCCTTAGTACTCAGGCACATTTCCTTGGGGTTCTTAGATGGGGGGGTAGTCCTGCGTAGCAGATGGGCATGCTAATGTGTCATAGACATAGAGCAAGCGTGAGAGGTAGGAAGTTTTTTCATAGTAGGTGCATTAGTTGGTCATATCGGAATCGTGGGTATGAGGCGCGAATTCACAGGAACCCTGCTGATAGGAGGAGTACTTTTGTGGCCAGAATCACTGGGTATAGCTCTTGGGGCGGGTTGAGTATGCTTGGGTTAAGGAATAGGAGGGTGGTCAGTGTATTTATAAGCATGATGTTCGCGTATTCAGCCAAGAAGAATAGGGCGAAAGGCCCGGCTGCATACTCTACATTGAACCCGGATACAAGTTCGGATTCACCTTCGGTCAGGTCAAATGGGGCGCGGTTTGTTTCGGCTAGTGTAGAGACATATCATATTATGGCTAGGGGTCAACAGGAAAAGATTAGGTATAAGGGTTCCTGAGTGACTGCGAGGGTGCTGAGGGTGTAGCTGCCACTGAGGAGGACGACAGATAGTAGGATAAGGGCCAAGGTGACTTCATAGGAAATGGTTTGGGCTACCGCTCGCAGTGCTCCGATTAGGGCGTATTTTGAGTTGGAGGCCCATCCTGATCAAAGAATAGAGTAAACTGCTAGGCTTGATATAGCTAGGAGGAATAGTATGCCTAGATTGAGGTCGGCGAGTGAAAATGGAAGGGGGAGGGGGGTTCAGATGGAAATTGCTAGTAGGAGCGCTAGTATGGGGGTAGTGACGAATAGAATAGGGGAGGATGTTGATGGGCGAATGGGCTCTTTAATAAAGAGTTTAACCCCGTCTGCTAGGGGCTGTAATAGTCCGAAAGGGCCGACAATGTTTGGGCCTTTTCGGCCTTGCATGTAGCTGAGGACTTTGCGTTCTACTAGTGTTAGGAAGGCTACTGCGATTAGGATTGGAAGGGCGTAGGAGAGGGCTATGATGAGGTTGACTAGTAGGGGGTAGTTGGTCATGGGAAAGCTAGGGAGAGGATTTGAACCTCTGAGTTAAAGGACTTAAGCCTTTTGCATTTGCCGAGCTCTGCCACGCTAGCTGGTGGCCCTTTTCTAGGGTGTGGTGGAGTATGATAGCCTTTTGTAATTGAGTTGGTTTCATTACTTAAGGCGAAGGCTTGCTGGTGGTATTGGCCTCACTTTTCCTATCCTTTCGTACTGGGAAGAGTTCATCATAGATAGAAACCGACCTGGATTGCTCCGGTCTGAACTCAGATCACGTAGGACTGTTAATCGTTGAACAAACGAACCCTTAGTAGCGGCTGCACCACTAGGATGTCCTGATCCAACATCGAGGTCGTAAACCTCCTCGTCGATACGGACTCTCGAAGGAGATTGCGCTGTTATCCCTGGGGTAGCTTGGTCCATTGATCAATTGTATTGGGTCTGGTTGCTGTTCGCACTTTGAGGGGTTGCTCTTAGTCTAGATTGATGGTCCAATTTTTGGAGGATTTGTTTTTCTCCAAGGTCGCCCCAACCGAAAAAATGCATGCCAGTGGCTTACGTGTAAGTGAACCCGGTGGGTGTGTATGTATTTTGGGGTGGCAGCTGTTTTTGAAGTTCCACAGGGTCTTCTCGTCTTATGGGTTTATCCCTGCTTTCGCACAGGGAGATCAATTTCACCGATTGCCTGCAAGAGACAGTTAAGACCTCGTTTAGCCATTCATACTAGTCTCGATTTATGGGACAATTGATTGCGCTACCTTTGCACGGTTAGGATACCGCGGCCGTTAAACCTCAGGTCACCGGGCAGGCATCACCTTCAATACTTGCTTTGGTTTGCTGAAGGCTATGTTTTTGGTAAACAGTCGGGCCTTGACGGGTTTGCCTAGTTCCTTTTGCAGGTTTTAATCTTTCTTAGTGGACGCTCCTCTGTCGGGTTAACAATGTGCTTAATACTCTGCTTGTTGTATTGGTCGTATATTGGGTGTTTGTTAATAATGTGTGGATGTAAGCTTGCGTCGTAGAGGGAGGACCCTGGTTACTCATTCTAGCATTAATTCTCCTATTTGGGTATAGGTTGGCCTGTTACTGGTGAGGGATTCATGTGGTTCTTGTATTTTTGAGGTACGGAGCTTTAACGCACTCTTTGTTGATGGCTGCTTGAGGGCCCACAATAGGTTTTGTGTAGGTTATTTATCCGCTCGTAGAGATTGTATTCTTTTTTAAAGGAGCTGTACCCCCTTTAAATAGCCCTTAATTCATTTCATTGGGGTTTGGTTTTCCTTGGAGAAGAATTAAGAGTGAACTTAGATTCGTTTCACAGGCAACCAGCTATCACCCAGCTCGATTGGCTTTTCACCTCTACCAGCAAGTCGTCCCACTCTTTTGCCACAGAGACGGGTTCGCTCAATAATAGCTGCTCGCAGGTAGCTCGCTTGGGTTTCGGGGTGGCAAACTTAAATTCATTTTGCTTGGTTTTTCTTGCTAGACCATGATGCAAAAGGTACAAGGGTTGATCTTTGCTGTTTATAGCTTGACTTGTTCACTGTTATTTCATCTTTCCCTTACGGTACGTGATCTCTATCGCTCCAATGGTGTCTTTTCTATCGCCTATACTGGGACTGGTAAATGCTTTAGTTAAGTTTGGGGAGTGGCTTTGTTATTCCAGGTCAATGTATGTTGGGCTAGAATTTGGCATCAAGACGATCTGATTTTAGCAGATATCTTTCAGGTGTAAGCTGAATGCTTTTGTTAAAGCTACGTCTTGGTAGTCTAAGTGCACCTTCCGGTACACTTACCTTGTTACGACTTACCTCCTCTTTAGCTGAGAAGCTTATTAGGTATTGGGTGGGTGGGTCGCTTTTGAGGAGGGTGACGGGCGGTATGTACGTGCTCCAGGGCCGGCTTAAAGAGGGCTCGATTGTCCCACTTTACTGCTAAATCCGCCTTCCAGGGGCAGTTTCATATCCCTTTCCGTATGTTCTATCTTAGAAAATGTAGCCCATTGCTTCCATTCCATAGGCTATACCTTGACCTGTCTTGCTAGCGGGTTAGGCTATTGCGTCCACTGTTGGGCTGTCAGGGAAGGTGGGCTGGCGACGGCGGTATATAGGCTGATATCGTGCAAGGAATGGTCAGGTAATATCGTGGATCATCGATTACAGAACAGGCTCCTCTAGGTGGGTTTGGAGCACCGCCAAGTCCTTAGAGTTTTAAGCGTTTGTGCTCGTAGTTCTCGGGCGGATGCTCAGGTAATATCGAGCATCAAGATTTACGGCCAGGCATAGTGGGGTATCTAATCCCAGTTTGGGCCCTGGCTTTCGTGGATTCAATCGATCGTTATTCTAAGATCTTCTTTGAGGATGGAGGCCTTATGGGCATCTTGGGCTTATGACAGCTCAGTTGCCTTTTAATCTTAGCTACTTGGATAGCATGCGACCACTCTTTACGCCGTTATAAAGTTGATTTGAGTCTCCTGTATGACCGCGGTGGCTGGCACAGGATTTACCGACTCTAAGATTTGCTATGGCTAAGTCAAGTTTACACTCATTGCTTAATGTTAACTACTGCTGAGAACCCGTGGGGGCGTGGCAATTGCTAGACGTCTTGGGCTACGGTTGGAGGTGTGCCTGATGCCTGCTCCTATCTACCTGGGAATGAGGTGTCCAGGGCATCCTCACTGGAACGCGGATACTTGCATGTATAAACCTAGCAACAACCAACAGTAAGGTTAGGACTAAGTCTTTTGTCCTTGGGTGCGTGTGGCGGCCGTCTTGACATCTTCAGTGTCATGCTTTCTGTAAGCTACAAGGAC